GAACTTACGAAATGAAGGAGATTCAACAGGAACAAGAGGGATCCACCGAAGAAAACCCTTCCCTTTGTTCGGAAGAAAAGGAGGATCTGGACAAAATAGATGAAACGGAAGAGATCCGAGTGAATGGAAAGGAAAAAACAAAGGATGAAAAGTTCATTCACTTTCAAGAGGCACGCTATCAAGATAGCCCAGTTTACGAAGATTCTGATCTGGAGACCCATCAAGAGAATTGGGAATTGGGAAGACTGAAAGAAGAGAAAAAGAAAAGAATGAATAAAAAAATTGAAACATAAGAAAAATACAAGAATAAATAAGATGAGATTCGTCCACCTCCTATATATTTTATTCCTTCGCCCATAAAGAAACTTGCAACACCAATTCCATTTAAAATTTCATCAATTATATATTCTTGTATTTAGATCGGAATAATCCTTTTAGGACCTCTTTTGAAAAAGAAATTCATTCAGCCCAAATTTGGAAAAAGAAATAGATCCATAAAAAAGAGATGCTATCAATAGTCCGAAAAGAGCTATACTGACTGAAAAAAAAGCATTTGACAAAAATCCATACCAAGAATTCCATTTCTGATGATGTCGATGGAGTGAACCAAAGAGATCCAAATAGAAAATCCTTTCTAAAAGTTAGAAAAGAAAAAACAAAAGTTTCCTATCGATCCAATGAACAAAGTGAATAGTACTAATACAAGGAGAGGAAAGAACATAGTCTTGCTCGATTCGTGAGGATACATATAAGTGTACCTATTTCTAAAGTCAGTACTAAAGTCTCGTATCTGACTTCTTACATTCTTGTCAATTTGAGATAGATCTTTTTGAAAAAAAAACATCTTCTTCATTTTTGAAAAAAAGAAATTCCTATGGACTTTCTGAAGTGTCCCTTTTCCCCACTTGAATAAAACGAGCTCTTTTTTGTACTACTAAGACTACTAGAATCTTGAAAATGAAGAAAGACCCATCAAAGGTCAGTACATCCTAAACATCTCCAATGCGGTGAATCCTGTTGTGAACCAAGTAATTGGTGAGTACAACCAACTCTCGTGAAGTGGACCAAGAAGACCACAAAGAGAAAGTGTACCTAAAAAAAAAGTCGTGTTGTGAAACCTCCCATAAGAACCATATTCTGACTTTTCTCATGGTGAAAGTGTACCTAAAAAAAAAGTCGTGTTGTGAAACCTCCCATAAGAACCATATTCTGACTTTTCTCTGGTGAATATCCAATTCAATTGAATGAAGAATGGACAAGAAAGCTTTAGAATAGGCATGGGTGATCAAATGAAAGAAAGCAGCTCGATAAAAACCTATACCTAGAGCTAACATAATCTAACCCAATTGAGACATTGTAGAATAAGCTAAACTTCTTTGAATTGGGCAAGAGCTAAAGTAGCTCCTAAAAGTACTGTTCTTAGACCTACTAAACAAATGAGATTCATTATGTCAGGTAGAACTATGAAAAGAGGAAGAAGCCGAGCTACAAGACAAATTCCTGCTCATAGTAGCAGCGTGTATAAGAGCCGAAAGAGGAGTGGGGCCTTCCATGGCATCAGGTAACCATACGTGAAGGGGGAATTGTGCGGATTTAGCAACTGCACCGACAAAGAAGAAAAAGGCACATAAAAAGAAAGAATTGACCCCGGATCAAGAACAAAATTCGAAACTACCAGTTATCCAATCAAATACTAAGGTTCCTAACTACCAGTTATCACAATCAAATACTAAGGTTCCTAATAAGAAACCAAAATCGAATAGACTCTGAGTTACAAAAGCTTTTTGACAAGCACTTGCTGCAACGGGTCGTGTGAACCAAAGACGAACACATTCCCACTAGTTCCCAAAAAAGAGAAATTTGTATCAAATTGGAACTAGTAACTAATCCCAACATTGAAGCATTGGAAAAAGAGCAAAAAATCTCAATTGGTCGTGAGACATAGAATTGTCACTAGAAAGAAAAACCATGATTCCAACAGTAGTAATTAGTATTGACATAATAGAAGTCAGTGGATCGATCAAGTGTCTGAACTCTAAGAAAAAAAATCATTCTTGATGGTCCAAGACCATAGATATTGATAGGTCAAACTTCCATTTCTTTGCTGAATAGACAGATTGGCCGAAAACCACATAGCTAGACTGAGTAGTCAAACACTTAGGAAAGCCCACATACGACGAAGATCTTTTGTTGCTGTCGGAAGAGGGGTCTTGTCCATGCATATTGAGAGTAACTGGGCGCGGAAAAAGGGGTATTATCCATGCATATTTATATGTATATTCCATAAGAAAACAAATTATTCTTTTTTCTTCTAATTATTTTTGATTCACCAATTATTATTTATTTATCTCTTTTAAAAAGAAAAAAATAAGAATAAAAAAATATGAAAGAGATCAAATACAAAAATACAAATATTAGAATTATGATTTTTTGTTTTATTAAATATTTTATCACGATCGGCTTAGTGCGAAGCCAACAGTACCTCAACCCCTTACCCAACCCAATTTTTTTTTTATTTTTTTTGTTTAGTTGTTAAATATATTGAACAGCTAAAATTTTTTTTATTTTTTTTTTTATTTTTTTATTTTTTTTTTTTTTTTTTTTTTTTTATTTTTTTTTTTTTTTTTTTTTTTTATTTTTTTTTTTTTTTTTTTTTTTTTTTTTTTTTTTTTTTTTTTTTTTTTTATTTTTATTTTTTTTTTTTTTTTTTTTTTTTTTTTTTTTTTATATTTTTTTTTTTTTTTTTTTTTTTTTTTTTTTTTTTTAAATAATATATTAATAATTATTTTCTTATTTATTCTCTTTTATTCTTTTTTTCTATTTGTTTGAAATTTATGGAATGAATTAAGTATAGATAATAACTAATAAAAAGAAATTTCTTTTGAACAATATATGTCTTTCACATACAACGATAAAAAGGAGTCACTTACCTTTTGAATGGCAGTTCCAAAAAAACGTACTTCTATGTCAAAAAAGCATATTCGTAGAAAGATTTGGAAAAAAAAAGGATCTTTAGAGGCAGTCAAAGCTTTTTCTTTAGCTCAATCTATTTCCACCGGAAAGTCAAAAAGTTTTTTTGTGCTTGGAAAAATCTTCATTGGAAAAATCTTAATTGACATGTTTCAAAGAACTTCCAAATTTCCATTTTTGAATTGGAAGACAAATAATTAAATTTTACTAATGTATTGTATTTCACTTCCCCTTATTAGTTAGAACTAGGTACTATGAAACATAAGAATCTCTTCTGTCTACTTGATTCAAAGTACACAGTATTTTTTTTATAGTCTTTCTATATTTAATTCATTCCCTATGAATTGTGCTTTTCTATTTTGAAAAGCACAATTACGATAGACAAGGAAGAATTTGAATATTTCATTCTACTTTCTACTAAGGTGTTGGGTCTCAAAATCATTAGAAAAAATTTATGAATTTTATACCCCGACTGAGAACGAAACTTTTGAGTTCTGATTGTTCGGGATAAACAAGAATTGGGTTTCTAGTACGGAAAAATTGATTCTTAAAACTGAATCTACGAATATGAAGATGCTAATTAAATATTATTGATATTGAACATTTCCATATGAATGGAAATGCATCTTTCTTCATTGTTTCCTAAACCCTATTGAATATCGACAATTCAACATTCATTTCCTTATTATTATTTAAGGTAAGCCGCCATGGTGAAATTGGTAGACACGCTGCTCTTAGGAAGCAGTGCTAGAGCATCTCGGTTCGAGTCCGAGTGGCGGCATAAGGCATAAATAAGAATTATTATTAATTCTTAATATTCTAATATTAATATTATAGAAGATTAATATTATAGAATAATATAGACACAATAGATCTAATAGAATATAAAATATAGAAAATATTCTATTTGAGATTCTATTTAATCCCCTCCCCGATTTCAATTATTTTAAAGGGAATCTTCTTTATGATATTTGCGACTTTAGAACATATATTAACTCATATTTCTTTTTCGATCATCTCAATTGTGATTCTAATTCATTTGATGAACTTATTAGTCTACGAAATCGAAGGATTACGTAATTCGTCAGAAAAAGGGATGATAGCTACTTTTTTCTCTATAACAGGGTTTTTAGTTATTCGTTGGATTTCTTCGGGACATTTTCCTTTAAGTAATTTATACGAATCGTTAATCTTCCTTTCATGGAGTTTATCCATTATTCATATGATTCCGTATCTTGGGAATCATAAAAATGATTTAAGCGCAATAACTGCACCAAGTGTTATTTTTACCCAAGGTTTTGCCACGTCAGGTCTTTCAACTGAAATGCATAAACCCGTAATATTAGTGCCTGCTCTACAATCTCAGTGGTTAATAATGCATGTAAGTATGATGCTCTTGAGCTATGCAGCTCTTTTATGCGGATCGTTATTATCAGTTGCTCTTATAGTGATTACATTTCAAAAAAGAATCGATTCTTTTTTGAAAAACAATAATTTTTTAAGTTTAAGGAAGTCGTTTTTCTTTGGTGATATGGAATATTTGAACGAAAAAGGAAGTGTATTAAAAAAGACTTATTTTCTCTCATTTCAAAATTTTTACAAATATCAATTAATTCAGCGTTTGGATTATTGGAGTTATCGTGTCATTAGTTTAGGATTTACCTTTTTAACCATAGGCATTCTTTCTGGAGCAGTATGGGCTAATGAAGCATGGGGTTCGTATTGGAATTGGGACCCTAAGGAAACTTGGGCATTTATTACTTGGACCATATTTGCAATTTATTTACATACTAGAAAAAATTCAAAATTGCAAGATCAAGGTACAAATTCGGCATTTGTAGCTTCTATAGGATTTCTCCTAATTTGGATATGCTATTTTGGGATCAATATATTAGGAATCGGGTTCCATAGTTATGGTTCATTCCAATGAATATCTAATTGAAGAAAAGAAACTACATGAAGAATACATAAAAACATCGTCTGATACACAATGAAAATTTGTGCGAGTTTTTGAGAACCGTTGTCAATAGACTAAGAAGGAAAGCGCAGACCCTCCTTTGCTCGTGACAAAACTGATTCTTGACTGGAGGAGGATTGAAGAAAGAAATCGACTTTCAAGTGTTCGTGACACACGCCCTGGAAGCACTTCGATCACTCAAGGAAGCGAAACTAGCGCCTTCTTTTTTTTTCATTGTACAACGAAGAAAATAGGAAAGTCAAAGAATTCTAAGACTTTCCAATTCATGAAAATTCTTTCTTTAGATAATCGAACTTGTACCTTGTAAACCGATAACGGGAGAACGAAATAAGGAGAAAGACCAATTCCTATTACAGGTAGAAAGATACAGATCGAAACAAAGAGTTCTCGTGGTCCAGAAGAAACAAAATTCGAGTTTGGAACTATTGAATAGCTGATGTATCCATAGAAAATCTGACGTAACATAGATAATAAAAAAATAGGAGTTAATATCATTCCAATTTCCATTACAAAAGTAATCAAAATTTTTGGCATTGGGATAGATATTTTGGGCTGGTAATTATTCCAAAAAAGACTAAGATCTGACGTAACATAGATAATAAAAAAATAGGAGTTAATATCATTCCAATTGCCATTACAAAAGTAATCAAAATTTTTGGCATTGGGATAGATATCCCCCCCATCTCTTCGAGATAAACAAAACATATTCTATCACAACTTGTTCCTGCTAAGAAAAAAAGTGCAGCACCAATCAATCCATGAGAAAGTATTTGTAAAATGGCTCCATTAAGTCCCATGCCAGTTATAGAACCAATTCCTATAATTATGAAACCCATGTGAGATACGGAAGAATAAGCAACACGTTTTTTTAAATTGCGTTGACCAAGAGAGGTTGAAGCTGCATAAATGATTTGTATTGTTCCTACTATCACCAACCAGGGAGATAATCTAGAATGAGCGTGAGCTAATAATTCCATATTGATCCGAATCAATCCATATGCTCCCATTTCTTTAATAAGATTCCAGCTAAAAGCATACATGTACTGTAATGTGCTTCTCCGTGGGTATCTGGTAACCATGTATGTAGGGGTATCATCGGCGATTTGACAGCATAAGCAATAAGAAAACCAAAATATAGTATTATTTATAATGCTGCAGGATACGATTTATTAGCTCATTTTTCTAAATCTAATGTTGGTTCATTGGAACCATATAAACCTATACCTAGAACTCCTATTAAGAGAAAAATGGAACCTCCGGCAGTGCAAAAAATCAACTTTGTAGCCGAGTACAGGCGTTTTTTTCCTCCCCACATGGATAAAAGTAAATAAACAGGAATTAATTCTAATTCCCACATGATGAAAAAAAGTAAAAGGTCTCGAGAAGAAAATGATCCTATTTGGCCACTATACATTGCTAACATCAAGAAATAGAAAAATCGCGGATTTAGAGTAACTGGCCAAGCTGCTAAAGTAGCTAAAGTAGTGATAAATCCTGTCAGTAAAATGGGTCCTATGGAAAGTCCATCGATTCCCAGTCTCCAGTGAAAATCAAAAAGATTGATCCATTTCAAATCCTCCTTCAATTGGGTTAATGGATCGTCCAATTTGAAATGATAACAAAATACATAGCTCATTAGAAGGAGCTCTAGTATACATATACATATAGTGTACCACCTATACACCTGATTTCCCCTATGAGGGAAAAAGACAATTGAAGAACCCGCGAATATGGGCAAAACAAGAAGTATTGTTAACCAAGGAAAATAACTCGTGATAAAGACAAGATAAAATTAGACCAGAAAAGCCCGTGCTCGGGAGAAGAATAATATATTTTCTTTTCTCGAGCACGGGCTTTTGTCAGTAAAGAGGAATCAACTGATTCAAGTGGAGTTTTTTGTCAAATATCAATAGGAAAGACCCATGCTGCGAGTTGTTTCATGCCATAAATAAACACGGACACTCAAAAAATCCGTTGGACAAGCGGATTCACATCTTTTACAACCTACACAATCCTCGGTTCTTGGGGCAGAAGCAATTTGCTTAGCTTTACATCCGTCCCAAGGTATCATTTCCAATACATCCGTGGGACAAGCTCGAACACATTGGGTACATCCTATACATGTATCATAAATCTTTACTGAATGTGACATTGGGTCTATAAATTCCAATTTTGAACACAAAAGATTTTCAATCTGGTAAAATAAGAAAATGAAATAAATCATATATTTTTATTGTAGACACCAGACGAATCAATGATTTATAAAAATCTTAAGAATTAATCTATTTTTTAATCTGTTTATGATAAAGGGCCAAGATACTTTGATTTCCATTTCAATTTTTTTTTAAGTATATTATAAGTAGATATTCGTAGTACTATTATATTAACTTTTTTTAAAAGTTTTCTATATATCAAATCAATACATTTGTTATTAGGTTAGTGATAGAATAGGTTAGTAACTCTAAATCATAAATCTATATGAAAAAATATAAGAAAATAAATAAGAAAATAATATGAATAGAATTCAATAGAATATTTTTAGAATATTTTAAAATTCTTATGTTTTTCTTTATATGGGAAAATAGAAGAATTATGACTAATTATTCAGCAAATTCGATTGATTGATACGAGTTGATTTTCTGTTACGATGGATCGACGAAACAATAGCTAGCCCAATAGCTGCTTCAGCAGCTGCAATGGCTATAACAAAGATTGCAAAAATTTCTCCTTTTAATTGTCGACTATCAAATATATCGGAAAATGTGACGAGATTTATATTCACCGAATTCAGTATAAGCTCAAGACACATAAGTGCTCTAACCATGCTTCGGCTTGTGATCAGTCCATAGATACCGATAGAAAATAAATAAACACTTAGACAAAGTACATGCTCTAACATCATTGATAAATTCCTCATCTATCTCAATTCATTTCAATATGAGAACAAAAATTAAACCGATTCAGTTGACTAGAATAGAAGAATTACAGAACAAAAGAAGATATTCACAGTAGATTGAGATTCAATCCATTTTCATTCTTGAAATTTCAAGAATGAAGTTCTTATTAGACTAGATTATTGATATTAGATTATTGACGAGCCATAGTAATTGCACCTATCAAAGAAACTAAAAGAATTATAGAAATGAGTTCAAAAGGAAGATAAAAATCTGTGGATAAATGAATCCCAATTTGTTGAATTGTTGAATTATTCAGTCCTGTTCTATAATCTGATTTGATCTTGTAGTCCGAAAAATTCCGGACCTGGGATAGTAGTCATTAATGAAAAAAAAAGACTTGTACAAACCAGTGAAGTGATCCTATCTCCAATGGTCCACAAATAGGAATCATTGGAATATTCTGAACCGTTCATGAACATCACAGCAAATATGATTCAGACATTTATGGCTCCCACATCAATAAGGAACTTTGCGGCAGCTACAAAATAGGAATTCCATGAAATATAGAAGAAGGCGCTAGAAACAAGAAAGAAGAAGGCGCTAGAAACAAGAACCAAAAAGGCAGAATTGGTAAGTCAGACTACTCCCAGACCTCCTAATAGAATAACTGATCCCAGAAAGACTACAAGAATCTCATGTATTGGTCCAGGTCAATCCATTATGAAAGAAAAGAGAAAGAAAGAAGTCGAAATATTTCATGACCGGTCCAGGAAAGGAACTCTTTTTTTTTTTTCTCCTTCCTAATTGAATTCAAAAAAAGGAATAAAAAGGAATATCATTAGATAGATAAAAGAAAGTTCTTTGGCTAATCCTACTTTATTCTAATTTATTCTAAACCAAAGCTTAGTTGTTGGTAATCTTGTTCTTGAACCAAGGAAGGGGTTTTTATTTTTTCATTTGATTTGTTGAATCCATAACTGTTTGAATTGTATAATCTCCAATTATTGAAACTGGTAACCGACCTAAAGAAATTTGATTATAATTCAATTCGTGACGATCATAAGTGGAAAGTTCATATTCTTCAGTCATTGATAAACAGTTTGTTGGACAATACTCGACACAGTTACCGCAAAATATACAGACACCAAAATCAATACTATAATGAAGCAGTTGTTTTTTCTTAATATCTTTTTCCAATTTCCAATCAACAATAGGAAGGTCTATTGGACATACGCGGACACATACTTCACAAGCAATACATTTATCAAATTCAAAGTGGATTCGACCACGAAAACGCTCTGATGTGATTGATTTTTCATAAGGATATTGAATAGTTACAGGTAAACGATTTGTATGGGATAAGGTAATTATGAAACTTTGTCCAATGTACCTTGCGGCTCGTATTGTTTGTTTGCCATAATTCATGAACCCAGTAATCATAGGTAACATATTTTAGATATCCATCAATAAGATTTATGTTTCTGTCTCTTGGGTGAGATAAGTTAGAAATATAGAATATTTATTATTGTTTTCTCTTAATTTCTCCTATTTTTATTTCTACTTTATAGTGAAACAAGTTGAAAAGAAGTTGTCAATAATAGATTACCTAGAGAAATAGGTAAAAGAAATTTCCATCCAAGATTTAATAATTGATCCATTCTCATCCTAGGTAAAGTCCATCTTGTTGTGATAGGAATGAACAGAAACAAATAAGCTTTAGCTAATGTAATAAAGATACTAATTGCTATTACAAAGACTCTAAACATTTTATTTATTCCAAAAAGTTCAGTAAGAGATATGTACGGAATAGAAAAATTCCACCCACCTAAATAAAGAACTGTTACAAATAATGAAGAAACTAATAGATTTAGGTAAGAAGCAAGATAAAAGAATCCGTATTTTATACCTGAATATTCGGTTTGATAACCTGCTACTAATTCCTCCTCTGCTTCTGGTAAATCAAAAGGTAATCTTTCACATTCTGCTAGAGAAGATATTAGAAAAACTAGAAATCCTATGGGCTGACGCCACAGATTCCATCCCCCAAAACCATATTTGGACTGTGCCTCAATTATATCAACTGTACTTGAACTGTTAGATAATTCTAGTCGATGATAACATCACTGCTCCCATCGCTATTCCAAAACCGTACATGAAACCTAAGCTTCATAAGGCTCCTTTATGGCCACAAAGAAATGTAAGGTAAGGACTAGTTTAGTATTCTTGCTCTCCTTGGACCCTAGGTAAATACAATGTAAAGAGAAACTGGAGGTTGGAGAGTCCTCAATTCGACCAAGAAAATTCTGTCTGCTAGAATAAGAAAAAGCACTTCCGAATTGATCTCATCCCTTAGAATGATATTCTAATGAAAAGAATCAAAATTTCTCTTTGTTCAGCAAGAAATTCATCCTTCAATCAAATACTGGTTCTATTCAGAAATAGAAAGAATTGGGCATTAGTGAATGAATCATGATAAGAATTTCCATATGCATATGTATCAAGAAAGATAAGTATTTTCTTATTATTCCCGTTTTATTCTTTTTTATTTTTTTATTATATTATCATATTGCATTCTATTTGTCTTGTTCCTTTTCTTCTTTCTCAAAACTAAAAAAAGAAAAGAAAATACTAATAACTGAACTAAGAAAAAAAGAATTAAAAAATCAAAAGGAACAAGGATAATAATAAGAAACTCAAAGAAGAAATTCAAATTTTTTCAACTAACGTTTGAAAAAGTAACTTGATCATTTCTACCAACTCCAAGCCCTTATTATGATTCGTTTTATGCAAAAATCCCTTTTTTTGATACCTTACATTATTTCCATTACTCATCCTTTGCGTACTTTGGTGTTCCTAACTGCCCACTTCTTTTTGATTGATCCCCAGTCTAGTAAGAAATACAGTTGATCTTTTGCATCCGCTTCAAGATATGACGACTAAGAAAAGAATTTGGGGTAAACAACTTATGTTTACTTCCATTTTCTTCTTGTACCTAGGGAATGAGATTTTTCTTGTTTTACTGCAAATTGAGGAGCAGTTTTGTTTCACTCATCTAACTATTTCTCTCGAGAGAAAGAGGGTAGAAACAAAGATTTATGGTGAAATCGGGAGAGTGGGAATCTAGAGGATGAGCAATTTCTTTATCTTCACTTACTTTAGAAAGTCTAAAGTCGTTGGCCCTTTTTTCATCTCTGTCTTTTGTCCTATAGCTCACATACACACCATACATTCTCTTGATTTCATTAGATTTCTATTTTCTTGTATTGAAATTCATTGATTTTCTCTTTTCTAGAAAAGAAAAGTTCATGTTCCAACGAATCAGATATTGCTAACACACATAGAGTGAATGGTATTTCATAACTAATCGATTGAGCTGCAGCTCGTAGACCGCCTGAAAAGGAAGACTTCTTATTTGATCCATATCCTGACATAAGAAGACCAATGGGGACAATACTTGAAAAGGCAATCCATAAAAAAACACCTATACTGAGATCAGCTAAAACAAGGTGATATCCAAAAGGAATTACTAAAGAACTGAGTAGAATTGATAGAAACCCTATAGAAGGTCCGACCCTAAAGAAACGAATATTACCTCTAGATGGGAGAAGATTCTCCTTCAAAAGTAGTTTGGTCCCATCAAAAAATGGGCCAGCATATTCAGGTCCAATACGTTGTTGTATTGCTGCAGATATTTTTCTTTCTAACCACACAATGACTAAGACCCCCATTGTGATTCCTAAGACAAGGGTGAAAATGGGGACAAAAATCCATATGAGTCCATAGACTTCTTTTAAGGATTCTAATCTAGAAAAAGAATTCATAGTTTGTACTTCTGTCGTATCAATTATCATTTCAACGATCAACTTCTCCCATAATGATATCTATACTACCTAGTATCGTCATTATATCAGCCAATTTCATTCTTTTAACTAGCTGGGGAAGAATTTGCAAATTGATGAAACCGGGTGGACGAATTTTCCATCTCCAGGGGAAAACACTACTATCTCCTATTAAATAAATTCCTAATTCTCCTTTTGGGGCTTCTACCCTTACATAAAGTTCTTGTTTTAACAATTCAAAATTGGGTGAAAGTTTTTTAGTAAGAAATCTATAGTCAAAATTATTCCATTCGGAATTATTTGTCCTATGAAAATGCCGGTTTTCTAAATTCTCATAAGGTCCTCCAGGAATTCCTTCTAGAGCCTGTTGAATGATTTTTATGGATTCTTGCATTTCACCGATTCTTACTAAATAATGAGCTAATGTATCGCCTTCTTTTTGCCATTTGACTTCCCAATCAAATTTCTTGTCACACTCATAGCGATCAACTTTACGAAGATCCCATTGGATTCCAGAAGCTCGTAACATTGGTCCTGAGAAACCCCAATTTCTTGTCTCCTCCCCACCAAGAATGCCCACTCCTTCAACTCGTTCAAAAAAAATGGGATTTCGCGTAATGAGTTTTTGATACTCAACAACTTCTGTGAAAAAAGAATCACAGAAAGAAATTTCTCTATCCAGCCATAAGGTCAATCCGCAGCTACTCCTCCGATGCGGAAAGAATTATGCATCATCCGCATACCTGTGGCGGCTTCGAATAGATCATATATTAATTCCCTCTCTCTTAAAATATAGAAAAAGGGAGTCTGTGCACCAATATCGGCCATAAAAGGGCCAAGCTATAACAAATGGGAGGCTATACGGCTCAGCTCCAGGATTATAACTCTGATATAACTGGCCCTTTTAGGCACTTGAACACTTTCCAAGCGTTCTGGTGCATTTACTGTTATTGCTTCTGTGAACATAGTAGCTAAATAATCCCAACGTGTTACATAAGGCAAATATTGTCTAATTGTTCGGTTCTCCGCTCTTTTTTCCATCCCTCTGTGTAAATAGCCCAATATAGGTTCACAGTCAATAACATCTTCACCATCCAGAGTAACGATCAGCCGAAGAACACCATGCATTGATGGGTGGTGAGGCCCCATATTGACTATTCTCCAATTTTTTTTTGTAGCCGGTACAGTCATCTTTTTTTTTCTTTGATTCATTATTTCATGAATTTCTTAAAATAAAAAAAAAGAAAATACTAATAACTGAACTAAGAAAAAAAGAATTAAAAAATCAAAAGGAACAAGGATAATAATAAGAAACTCAAAGAAGAAATTCAAATTTAATTAACGAGTTTTTGGTTCCCGAATATCTAACTGATCTATTAATTTCTTATAACGCATTTTATTTTTCTTTGACAAATAAGTCAATAATCGTTGACGTTTTCCCAGAATTATTCGTAGACCCCTTTGTGATAAAAAATCTCTTTTGTGCAATTGTAAATGTGAAGTAAGTCTCCGTATCTTATTGGTGAAATGGGATACTTGAAATTCAACAGACCCACTATTTTCTTCTTTTTCTTCTTGTGTAATAACTGAGATCAATGATTTTTTGACCATAAATTAAAGTTTCTATTTTTCTTTTCTTTGAATTTTACCGATCGGGAAAAATAATAATATTTCTTAGGCCAGTTATTTTTATCTAGTATACATCAAAATTGTATTTTATTCATATACTACTTTGTTTTTTATTTATGTGGTTTATGTTTTGTATATTTGATCCAAATATACAAAACATATATGTATTCAGGAACTAGAACAATTGATTTTTACTTAAAAGGATTCCGCTCTTCCTAGTGAAAATTAATACACTATGAAATTAGCATCATGTATTAGAATATTACACAGTGTATATGTTTCGGCTTTCATCTACCGAATACATTAATCCACTATAAATTTTTTTCATTTTTCATTGGAATTGAATTCATTCTGAATTGTGAATACATATGTATTCTTGACATACTAAAACGACTGCCATTATTGGTATCAAACCAATAGCGATTCATACAAGCTACATCTTCTAATCGATAATTGGGCCAAAGAAACAATTTGAATTTAATGAAATCTTTTCTATCTGAACTAATATGTTTGTTCTCATTGAAAAATTTCCCACATTTTCTTATTTTGTTTTCGTTGCAAAATCTTGGACTTCTATCCACAACATTAAAATTTGGCAAATTGAAACAAATTCGAATTCGAAATTCTCTACGACGTCTGGGAGATAGAATATTTTCAGGAATAAGTAAATCATAATGATTTTTGTCTCCACTCAAAAATATGTTGCTGTGTCGTGCAATGGATTTTTCAACCTCCTTTTTATCAATATATCTTTTTTTTGTGTATTTTGGATTTGTTTGGTGTTTCTTATTATCAACCAATGAAATATCCATAGTTTGATATATAATAGATTTTCCGTTCCTTCGTATAGATAGACAAATTGGTTCAATAATAAATATTCCCTTTCTTATCAATTCTGCAAGAACTAGGTCCTTTTGAATCAGCATTTCATCTAGATTTATTTCACCTCTTTGAATCGAAGATATAGCAATATCCTTTGGATTTATCAGTCTAAGTAGGAGACAATATACCCTGATATTTTTCATTATTTTATTATTCAAGGGATCAGCCCATCTTAGTTGAAAAAGGAAATATTTTTTCAAAAAAAAATCCAGTTCCGTTTCATTCTTGCTCTTATATTGTTTTATATCCTTTTTTAGTTTGAATCTTGCGTAATCTTCTTCAACCTTGGAATTTCCTAATTCAAGATCTTTTTTTTTTTTATATGATTTCTTTGGATTTACGTTAATGTTTTTAACTTGTTTCATTGATAGAAAAATGAAAAAGGAGTGATTTGATTGTGATGATCTAGAAGGTTGAATCTTATATACATCAAAAAGTAGCACAAATTCTGGGAAGAACCAAGTTTCTAGATTGGATATAGTATCATGATTTGATGCCGTATGATAGAACCTTTTTTGATTGCATGGGAATGAAAAAAAAAGATCTTTTTTTTTCATTTTTTTTAAATTATTAATTTCAGTCTTAGTATTTTTATGAATCTTGATGCCAATATGTGCATTGGCCCAGATCTCAATATTCTTTATAAAACAAAGATGAAGAATTCTACAATCAAAATATTTTCTATCCAAACTATTTCTATTTCTATCAATAAGATATCCTTTTTCTAGATAATCATTACTCGGTATACTTACTAATACATAAAATAATTCAGGTTTCAATGTATTGAAATGATATGGAATTTCTTGGTCCCCGTTTCTTTCTAATGTTGATTCAGAAGTGTATAAATTAGGGAGGCTTATGTAATTATAAGATAAAAGATCATATCTGTAATGTTTTTTCCATTTGTTTTTTTGACTCATAAATGAATTTACTGCATAGTCATTTTTTTTCATGGAATAAATGAATTGATATTTTTTATATAAATCCAATTGGTTTGATTCCTTGTTTTTAATCATACAATGTTTATTTATTCTATTTCGGTATTCTTTAGGTACTAATCGAGACCTTTTTTTTTGAGATAAATCGTATTGATAAGAAACTTTTAACCAATTTTTCCATTCGTTCATTACATATGTATGAATTTTTTTATGTCTTGATTTAGAATTGGATATCTTATTGATCATAAAATAGTTTTTTAAATTATCCTTAAAAAAAGGATAGCTCCCTTGATATTGAAGTACAGGTTTCAATTGAGACTTATTAAGTAATTGATTTTGTGATATTTTGTAAAAAACATATGCTTGGGACAGGGAAGATAAGTTCCAATAAGTATTGGAATTTTGATTGCTATTCTTAGTATTATCAGTATTTGAAAACAATTCTTTTATAGTCAAAATAAAATTCATTGTATTTTGATTTGTTTCATCAATTCCTTCTTGTTCTTTATTTATTTCATTGTTGTAAATGGGTTTATTAAAGATCTTTTTTGTTGATTCAAAGAAAAGTTGTGTATTTATCTTAGAAATGGTAATGGTACATAGCAAAATATCTATGTAGATTTTTTCAATGAATGATTTAATAAAGTAGTGTGATTTACGCATTAATCGGATATTCTTCTTTTTTAATGTTTTCCAAAAATGTTTCTGTGATCCCGATCTTTTATTATCATAAATTATAACTATTTCTTTTTTTTTCTTGTCTTTTGCGGTTCGTTCAATTTGATTCTTGATTTTGATTGTTTTATCAGAAAGATCTTTAATTCTTCTTTCTATTAGTGAATAATTTAACCAATCCATTGTTCGATTTATAACGAACGATTCTCGAAGAATCTTATTATTTCTTTTGAAATCTTTTTTTTTTTCATTCGGTTCATATACTTTTTTTATCCTCAATTCAAATAAGAAATTTGGATTTACTTTCTCCAGTTTTTTCATTATTAGGTTGATAACTCGAACTCTTTTTATGACTCCTTTTGTTTTTTCTTTTATAACTTTTAAAAAGGATTTTATTTTTTTATTGAAAAATTTTAGAACTTGTAAAAATCTTTTTTTTGCTTTTTTTTTTATTTTTTGGAGTTCTTTATAAATAGGTTCAAAAAAAAAAGGTCGTTTCCGGGGAAAACCAAAGGGAAGTTCCGCTTCCATTCCCCAGACTGTTAAAAAACAAAAATTTGTTTTTTTCTCTTTTTTTTTCATTATATTTATATGAGGAGATCGTGCCTTAGATTTTCTCCAAGGTTTTAGACAGAAAGGATATAGAATCTTTATCTGAATACCATTTATTAACCAATCTTGGGGAAATTCTGTTTCTGATAATTGAACACCATTATAGGTACATTTAATATGCATTTCTCTATTCCATTCCTTAAAATCCTCGTCCCACTCGGGAATTTGGAATAATAACATACGGAAAATATTTTTGGCTATTATTAATGAAGGCAATATAATGTATTTTCTAAGAAAAGATTGGGTTACTAACATCAAACCTCTTATTACTTGAGTAAATATAAAGGTATCCCAAGCTTCTGATATTTCTATCTGTTCATTTTTATAGTTTTTTTCCTCTTTATCCTTTTCTTCTTTTGTATCTTCATTTTCAAAATAGGAAATTGTGAATTCTGATTCTTGTTTTCTGTCCATCCGCTTCCTAAAAATTAGATTCTTTATATCGTTTATATCGAAAGAGGAAAAAAAAGAAGTTTTGTCTAGACGATCCAAAAAAAGCGGGGAATGTACATTTACTTGAAATAGGTCCCAAATAACTGTTTTACGTCTTTTAGCGCGCATGGATCCTTTGATTAGATTGCGACGAAAATCCGATTGTTGTGAGTAACGTATCAAAGTAACTTCTCCCTCTTCCATTTGATCATCATTTTTATCATTGTTACTAATACTAGAACTATTATAAATACTAGAAATAGAATTGGTATTCTGATCATTATCGTTATCATTATAAATTATCACACGTTTGAATCTTCTTGAATGAATCTGATAATATTCTTCATCTAATTCTTCTTCATATTCTTCTTCATTTTCTTCTTCCTCTTCTCCCAAATTCTCGGTTAATTTGTATGACCATCGAGAAACCTTTTTACTGATTTCTTCTAGTCTAATACCAATATATTTCTTTTTCATTTTTTTTTTGTCTTTTGTATATGTTGTAATTACATCAAATACAAATTGCAAATATTTTTCTTGACTTTCTGAATCAATTCCTTTTTCTACGGAATCATTAAGAAGTAGATAATGAATCTTATTTATAAAAAAAGATTCTACTAAATCTTCTGTATCTTTATAAGTATCCAT